ATGAATTTTCAAAATATAAATAAATGGTCAACAAGATGGCTTTTTTCAACAAATCATAAAGATATTGGAACTTTATATTTAATTTTTAGTGCTTTTGCAGGTGTTGTTGGTACAACATTATCTCTTTTAATTCGTATGGAATTAGCACAACCAGGTAATCAAATTTTTATGGGAAATCATCAATTATATAATGTAATTGTTACTGCTCATGCTTTCATCATGGTTTTCTTTTTAGTTATGCCTGCTTTAATTGGAGGTTTTGGTAATTGGTTTGTTCCTTTAATGATAGGTGCACCTGATATGGCTTTTCCTCGTATGAATAATATAAGTTTTTGGTTATTACCTCCAGCTTTATTATTATTAGTTTCATCAGCTATTGTTGAATCAGGTGCTGGTACAGGTTGGACAGTTTATCCACCATTATCAAGTGTACAAGCACACTCAGGTCCTTCAGTAGATTTAGCTATTTTTAGTTTACATTTAACTGGTATTTCTTCATTATTAGGTGCAATTAATTTTATATCAACTATTTATAATATGAGAGCTCCTGGTTTAAGTTTTCATAGATTACCTTTATTTGTTTGGTCTGTATTAATTACAGCATTTCTTTTATTATTAACTTTACCTGTATTAGCTGGTGCAATTACTATGTTATTAACTGATAGAAATTTAAATACTTCTTTCTATGATCCTTCAGGTGGAGGTGATCCAGTATTATATCAACATTTATTTTGGTTTTTTGGTCATCCAGAAGTTTATATTTTAATTTTACCTGGATTCGGTATTATTAGTCAAGTTTCTGCGGCTTTTGCTAAAAAAAATGTATTTGGTTATTTAGGAATGGTTTATGCAATGTTATCTATCGGGTTATTAGGTTCAATTGTTTGGGCACATCACATGTTTACTGTTGGTTTAGATGTAGATACTAGAGCATATTTTTCAGCAGCTACTATGATTATTGCAGTGCCTACTGGTATTAAAATTTTTAGTTGGTTAGCTACTTTATGGGGAGGTTCTTTAAAATTTGAAACTCCTTTATTATTTACTTTAGGATTTATTTTATTATTTGTTATGGGAGGTGTAACTGGTGTAGCTATGTCAAATTCAGGTTTAGATATTGCAATACATGATACTTACTATATTGTAGGACATTTCCATTATGTTTTATCTATGGGTGCCGTTTTTGGTATATTTACTGGGTTTTATTTTTGGATTGGTAAAATTTCAGGACGTAGATATCCTGAAATTTTAGGTCAAATTCATTTTTGGTTATTTTTTATAGGTGTAAATGTAACTTTCTTTCCAATGCATTTCTTAGGTTTAGCGGGTATGCCTAGAAGAATTCCTGATTTTCCTGATGCAATGAGTGGTTGGAATGCTGTAAGTAGTTTTGGTTCTTATATTTCATTTTTTTCAGCTATATTCTTTTTTTATATTGTGTATGTTACATTAGTACATGGTAAAAAAATTGAAAATTAATTAAAAAAAAACTTTTTATAAAATATAAAAATATTTTTTAATTATATTTATAATATTAACTTTAATAAATATTTTATTAATTTTTTTTTAATAAAATATTTATTCTTTAAGATATTTTAAATAATAAAAAAAATTGATAATACATTTTATGTTATTACAAGCTTCTAAATTTTTAGGTGCAGGTTTAGCTACTTTAGGATTAATTGGTGCTGGTATTGGTATCGGTAACGTTTTTGGTTCTTTAATTATAGGTATTTCAAGAAATCCTTCTTTACAACAAGAATTAATGAGAACTGCTATTTTAGGTTTCGCATTAACTGAAGCTATTGCTTTATTTTGTTTAATGATGGCTTTTTTAATCTTATTTGCTTTTTAATTAGTATTAAATTCTGTAATATAAATAAAATATATTATTTTTAATATATTTTATTTATTATTTACGTCATATATATACTATTATATAAAATTAATATATAAAAAAAAAAAATAATAATTTATTTTTTTGATATATAAATATTTATATTTAATATTTATAATTATTTTTTATTTATGAAAATATTAAAAAAATTTAGTCAATATTTATTACAAATTTTACCCATAATAAATTATACTTTATATAAAAATGAATTATGTATTAATATTTCTACAAAAAAATTAATTCCTATTTTATTTTTTTTAAAAAATCATACAAATAGTCAATTTAAATTATTATCTGAAATTTGTGCAATAGATTATATTAATAAAGAAAAACGTTTTGAAATTGTTTATAATTTATTAAGTATTCGTTTTAATAGTCGTTTAAAAGTAAAAATCTCAATTAATGAATTACAACCTGTAGATTCTATTATTGATATATATAAAGCTGCTAATTGGTGTGAAAGAGAGGTTTGGGATATGTTTGGAATATTTTTTATAAATCATCCAGATTTACGAAGAATTTTAACTGATTACGGTTTTGAAGGACATCCTTTACGAAAAGATTTCCCTTTAAGTGGATTTCTTGAAGTTTTTTATAATGATTTAAAAAAAAGAGTAGTTTATGAACCTATTAATTTATCACAACAATACAGATTATTTGAATTTAATAATCCTTGGGATAAAAAATAAATTATGAATTTATTTTTAATTATTATTATTTTTGTTTTTAGGTTTATTTTTATTCTATAATATGAGATGGAATAAAAAATCATTATTTGCTGTTGTAAATAATCATTTAATAGATTATCCTACACCTATTAATTTAAATTATTTTTTTGGATTTGGTTCGTTAGCCGGTATTATGTTAGTAGTACAAATTTTAACAGGTATTTTTTTAGCAATGCATTATACACCACATATTGATTTAGCTTTTAATAGTGTTGAACATATTATGCGAGATGTAAATAATGGTTGGTTAATTAGATATACACATGCTAATGGTGCTTCATTTTTTTTTATTGTAGTATATGTACATATTTTTAGAGGTTTATATTACGGTTCTTATATTACACCAAGAGAAGCTTTATGGTGTTCAGGTGTAATAATTTTTATTTTAATGATGGCAACTGCCTTTATGGGTTATGTATTACCTTGGGGACAAATGAGTTTTTGGGGTGCAACTGTTATTACTAATTTATTTTCAGCAATACCTTTAATAGGAAAAGATATAGTAGATTGGTTATGGGGTGGTTTTGCTGTTGATAATCCAACATTAAATCGTTTTTTTAGTTTACATTTTACCTTTCCTTTTGTTATTGTAGGTGCAGTATTAATACATTTAATTTTATTACATGAAGTTGGTTCTAATAATCCATTAGGTATTACTTTAAAAACAGAAAATATTCCTTTTTATCCATATTTTTATACAAAAGATTTATTTGGTTTAATGGTATTATTTTTAGTGTTTTTTATTTTTATATTTTATTATCCAAATACTTTAGGTCATCCAGATAATTATATTGAAGCTAATCCAATGAAAACACCTTTACATATTGTACCTGAATGGTATTTTTTACCTTTTTACGCAATTTTAAGATCTATTCCAAATAAAATTGGAGGTGTTATCGCAATGTTTGGTTCTTTAATTATATTATTAACTATACCTTTTACAAATTCATCTGAAATTAGAAGTACAGCTTTTAGGCCTATTTTTAAAGTTTGTTATTGGTTATTAGTAGTAGCTTTTTTATTATTAGGTTGGGTTGGACAATGTCCAGTTGAATATCCATATACTGAAATTGGTGTAATAAGTATGATTTATTATTTTTTATTTTTCATAATAATTATACCTTTTTTAGGGAAATTTGAGGCGTATTTAGTACGTTATAATATTAATAAAAAATAAAAATTTTTTATTAATTTATTTTAATTAAAAATATTATAAGATTAATTTATTTTTTAATATATTAATTTTATAATAGTATATATATAACACATAAAATAAATAAAATATATTATTTTTAATATATTTTATTTAAATTAATATTTACAATAATTTTTTTTTATTAATTATTTAGTAATAAAGTTATTAGTAAAATCAATAGCTAAAGTATTTAATTTTTTATCTAATTCTTTAGAAATTTCTTTTTTAGTTAAAATCTCTTCTAAAATATCTGAATGATTAGTTTTAATAAAATTTAACCAATTAGTTTCAAAAATTGAAATTTTATCTACAGCAATTTTATCTAAAAAACCTCTTACACCTAAATAAATAATTACAATTTGATCTTCAACAGATAAAGGGATATTTAAACCTTGTTTTAACATTTCTGTTAATCTAACCCCTCTATTTAATTGTTGTTGAGTTGTTGCATCTAAATCAGAACCAAATTGAGCAAAAGCTTGAACTTCTCTAAATTGTGCTAATTCTAATTTCATAGTACCTGCAATTTGTTTCATAGCTTTAATTTGAGCTGCAGAACCAACACGGCTTACAGATAAACCAACACTAATTGCGGGTCTTTGACCTTCATTAAATAATTCAGTTTCTAAGAAAATTTGTCCATCAGTAATAGAAATAACATTAGTTGGAATATAAGCAGAAACATCACCAGCTTGAGTCTCAATTATAGGTAAAGCTGTTAATGAACCACCACCAATTTTTCTATTCATTTTAGCTGCTCTTTCTAATAAACGAGAGTGTAAATAGAATACGTCACCTGGATAAGCTTCTCTACCTGGAGGTCTTCTTAATAATAATGACATTTGTCTATAAGCTACAGCTTGTTTTGATAAATCATCATAAAAAATTACAGCATGTTTACCATTATCTCTAAAATATTCACCTAAAGCACAACCTGTATAAGGAGCTAAATATTGTAATGGAGCAGAATCTGAAGCAGTAGCTGCAACAATTACAGAAAAAAACATTGCATTTTTTTCTTCTAAAGTTTTAGTTAATTCAGCAATAGTTGATCTTTTTTGACCTACACCTACATAAATACAATATAATTGATTATTTGTATCTTTTTTTAAATGAGGTTCTCTTTGATTAATAATAGTATCAATTGCAATTGAAGTTTTACCTGTTTGTCTATCACCAATAATTAACTCCCTTTGTCCACGACCAATAGGAATTAAACTATCTACAGCTTTTAAACCTGTTTGTACAGGTTCTTTAACACTTTCTCTAGGCATAATACCTGGAGCTTTAACTTCAACTCTACTTTCTAATTTACTATTAATTTGACCTTTACCGTCAATAGGTTGACCTAAAGCATCAACTACTCTACCTAATACTTCAGGACCTACAGGTACACTAACAATAGATCCGGTTCTTCTTACAAAATTACCTTCTTGGATTTCTCTATCATTACTGAAAACAACTACACCAACAACATCAGGTTCTAAATTTAAAGCCATTCCTTTAATATTACCATTATTAAATTCTACCATTTCACCAGCTTGAATTTGAGTTAAACCGTAACATCTAGCAATACCATCACTCATTGAAAGAACAATTCCTGTTTCTTGTAAACTTTTTTCATCTTTATATTTTTTAATATTTGATTCCAATATATATGATAACTCAATAGCCATAGAGGTTATTAAATTATCATATTTAAAAATATACCAAATATATATTTTTTACCCTTTACGAGAATTGAACTCGTATCTTTGCCGTGAAAAGGCAATGTCCTAACCATTAGACTAAAAGGGCATTTTATTAAACAAAAAAATTTGTTTAATAAAAATAAGAAAAATCAATATGTATTAAAATTTTAGATACACTTTCATGCAAACAACTTTCAAAAATTTTAGGATATAAACCTAATAAAAAAATATTTGCAATTAAAATTAAATGTATTAAAAATTCACGATAAGTTAAATCATAATAAATTTTTAAATAAACATTTTGAATATTACCGTAACATATTCTATTATAAAATAATAAAGAATAAATACCACCTAAAAACATACCAATTGTTGCAAAAACAGCAGTTGTAGTATTATCTTCAAAAACACCTGTTAATATTAAAATTTCACCAACAAAACTACTTGAACCTGGAATAGACATATTTGCTAATACGTAAATAAATAATGCTATACAAAATAAAGGCATTGTATGTGCTAAACCACCATAATAATTAATAAAACGCGTATGATATCTATCATATAAACATCCAATTGAAAAAAATAAACCACTAGATACTAACCCATGACTAATCATTTGAATAATACTACCTTCTAAACCTTGTATAGTTAAAGAAAAAATACCTAAAATAATAAAATTCATGTGAGCAACTGATGCGTAAGCAATAATACGTTTCAAGTCGGTTTGTCGTATTGCTGTTAATGAAGCATAAATAACAGATATTAAACATAATACTAAAATATAAGGTGTAAAATATAAAGTAGCTTTAGGAAATAAAGGAACTAAAAATCTAATCATACCGTATGATCCTAATTTTAATAAAATACCTGCTAATAATACAGAACCAGCTGTAGGTGCTTCAACATGAGCTTCGGGTAACCAAACATGAAAAGGTAACATTGGAACTTTAACAGCGAAAGATAAAAAAAAAGCTAAAAAATATAATTTTTCATATGAAAAATTAAAATTACTATAATATAATATTTGATAATCCGTAGTACCTACAGTTAAAAATAAATGAATAATGGCTATAAACATAAATAATGAACCTGCTAAAGTATACATAAAAAATAAATAAGAAGCTTTAATTTTACGTTCTCTTGATCCCCAAATACCAATAATTAAAAACATTGGAATTAATACACTTTCAAAGAAAATATAAAAAATAAGTATATCTAATACACTAAATGAAATAATTAAACAAAATTCTAAAATAAAATATAAAATAAAATATTCTTTAATATTTTTATTAATAATTTCATAACTGATTAACATACAAATTGGAATCAAAAATGTTGTTAAAATTATAAAAAATAATGAAATACCATCAAGACCTAAATAGAAATTAATATTAAATTGACTAATCCACTCAATTTTAAATAAATATTGAAAATTTGAAGTTGATTTATCAAATAAAATCCATAAAGGTAATGACATTAAAAAAATGAAAAAAGACATAAAAATACTAAAATTTTTTATGAATTTTTCATCTTTCGAAAAAGATAATATAATAACCGTAATTAATGGTAAAATAAGTAAAAAAATTAATATGAACTTATTAAACATGTAAATTTAATTAAATAAAAAAAAAATAATGGGCGAAAAATGGGACTTGAACCCATAACACTTAGACCCACAATCTAACACTCTACCTTTAAGTTATAATCGCCTTTTTTAAATTTTTCTTAAATAATATATAAAATTTAAAAAAGGTTGAACAATTAAATTATTTAATGGTGGATAATTTTTAGATAAAATTTGTTTTATTTTTAAATTAGAATAAATGTTATTTTGAATATTTAAATAAATTAATTTAAATTTTTTTAAATTTTTTAAATTTTCAATTAAATTTAAATTATTATTTCCATAAATTATTAAAATTGAACCTTGTCCTTTTAATTGTGAAAAAATATGAGTAGTTAAATTTTGATTTAATATTAAAGATTTATAATCTAATTTTTTGATTTCTTTTTTTAAAGATATTATTTCATTAATATTTAAATCATTATAACGAAATATATATATATATTTATAAGTTTGTTTTATTTTTTGTAATTGATTTATTTTAAATTTTTTGAAAATTTTTTTTTTTTGTATAATCATTTTATAATTTAATAATTTTTTGTAATTGATAAACATTTATTTATAATTTTTAATTAACGATCAATTTCACCAAAAACAACATCTAGTGTTCCTATAATTGTAACTACATCAGCAATCATATGATTTTTAGCTATAAAATCTAATGCTTGTAAATGTAAGAAACCTGGTGATTTAATTTTACATCTATAAGGTTTATTAGTCCCATCTGATACTAAATAAACACCATATTCACCTTTAGGAGCTTCAATAACTGTATAAGTTTCACCACTATTTACACTAATATTTTCAGAATAATATTTAAAATGATGAATTAAAGATTCCATTGAATTTTTAATTTCTATTCTATTTGGATTTGTAATTTTTTTATCATCCAATTTAATAGGACCTGTTGGAATTTTATTAAGTACTTGAAAAATAATTCTAATAGATTGACGCATTTCCTCTATTCTAATTAAATAACGATCATAACAATCACCATTTGTACCTACTGGGATATCGAAATCTAATTGATCATAAATTTCATAAGGTTGCGTTTTACGTAAATCCCATGATATACCTGAACCACGTAACATTACACCACTAAAACCTAAATTTAAGGCATCTTTAGAAGAAACAACACCAATATCAACTAATCTTTGTTTCCAAATTCTATTATTTGTTAACATTTCTTCTATCTCATCTAATCTTGTATTAAATTGCTCACAAAAAATATAAATATCATTTAATAAACCTTTAGGTAAATCTTGATTAACACCACCAGGTCTAAAATAAGCTGCATGCATACGTGCACCAGAAACTCTTTCATAAAATTCCATTAATTTCTCACGTTCTTCAAATCCCCAAAAATATGGTGTCATAGCTCCAACATCTAAAGCATGACAACATACAGCTAATAAATGATTTAAAATACGTGTTATTTCAGAAAATAAAACTCTAATATATTGAGCTCTTAAAGGAACATTACAATTTAATAATTTTTCAATTGCTAAAACATAAGCATGTTCTTGACACATCATTGATACATAATCTAATCTATCAAAGTAAGGTAAAGCTTGTAAATAATTTTTATATTCAATTAATTTTTCCGTACCACGATGTAATAATCCTATATGAGAATCAGCTTTTTGTACTACTTCCCCATTTAACTCTAAAATTAAACGTAAAACACCATGAGCTGCTGGATGTTGTGGACCAAAATTTATAGAAAAATTTTTAATTTTTTTTAAAGGCATTTTAAATATTTTTTTTTTAATAAAAAAAAATATTTATAAAATAATTTTTTTATAAATATATAGCATATATAGTAAGTAAATATTTTTAAAATATTTATTTCTTTTATAATTTTACTATGATTTTTCAAGAAATTTTTAATAATAATTTTGAAATTATTATTCCCGAATTTTTTTTAACAACTGTTTTATTAATTTTATTATTATTTGGAGTTTTTTATAAAAAAAATCAAAATACTCAAAAAATTTTGATTATTAAAAATATTACTACTATAATAATATATTTATTATTAATTCTTTTAATATTAACATCAAATATAACAAATATTTCAAATAATATATTAAATGGTGTATTAATTATTAATAATTTTACCCAATTTATTAAAATAATTTTAATTTTATCAACAATTATTTGTTTTTTAATTCAACAAAAATATTTAATACATCAAAAAATAAATACATATGAAATTAATATATTAATGTTAATATCATTATTAGGTTTAATGCTATTAGTATCTTCTAATCATTTTATTACTTTATATTTAGCAATTGAATTACAAAGTTTAAGTTTTTATATATTAACTTCTACCCAAAAAAAATCTATATTATCAATTGAAGCTGGTTTAAAATATTTTATTTTAGGATCAATTGCTTCAGGTTTTATATTATTTGGTTCTTCAATAATTTATGCAATAACCGGTTCTTTAAATTTTAATAATATTTTCTTAATATTATCAAATATTAATTTTTTAGATAATATTAATTTATTAATAAGTATATCATACGGATTAATTTTTATTTTTGTTGGTATTCTATTTAAAATAGGTGCATCACCTTTTCATTTTTGGTTACCTGATGTGTATGAAGGGGCTCCTAATAATATTTCGAGTTTTTTTGCTATTGTTCCAAAAATTGCTTTTATTGGTATTTTAATTCGTTTATTTTTTGAAATTTTTTATAATATTTCATATTTTTTTGAAATTTTTTTTTATATAATTTCTTTTTTATCTATGTTAATTGGTGCATTATCAGCATTACAGCAAAAAAAAATTAAAAGATTATTAGCTTATAGTTCTATTAGTCATGTAGGTTTTATCTTAATAGGATTTACTTCAAATATGTTAAATAATATACCATTTATTTTATTATATGTTATTATTTATATTATAACAAGTATTAATTTATGGACATCTTATTTATCTTTAAATATAAATCATAAACCAATTAAATACTTAACTGATTTATCAAATATTTATAGTATAAATAAATTAATTGCTATTATTATAATTTTAAATATTTTTTCATTAGCTGGTATACCACCATTAGCTGGTTTTTTTTCAAAATTATTTATATTTTTTTCTGCTATCAAAAATAATTATTTTAGTTTAGTTTTTTTTGGTATTATTATAAGTGTATTAAGTTCTTTTTATTATTTAAAAATAATAAAAATTATTTATTTTGAAAAAATATTAAGAAAAATGTATATTTCACAAATTGATAAAATACAAAGTATTATATTATTAATTAATACTCAATTTATTTTATTTTTATTTGTTTCACCAAATATTATATTAGTAAATTTAAATAAAATTTATTTATATTTATTAATATAATATTTAGTCTGGATAGCTCAGTTGGTTAGAGTAAAAGACTGAAAATCTTTGTGTCGGTGGTTCAAATCCACCTCCAGACAATTTTTATTATTAAAAATATGTATCTTTTAAGAATAACTTTTAAATCCTTTCAAAAAATTAATCAACTTAAACAAAATTTATTAAAATTAAAAAAAATTAATAAATTAAAAAATATCCAAATATCTGGAATATTTCAAACAAAAAATAAAAATAAAATTTTTACTTTATTAAAATCACCACATGTTAATAAAAAATCACGTGAACATTTTATTAATAAAAGTTTTAAACCAAAAATTGATATAAAATTTAAAAATATTTTTCAATTATTAAATTTTATAATTTTAATAAAAAAAAATTTATCTGAAAATTTATTAATGAATATTAAAATTATAAAAAAACAAAAATAAAATTATGCTTATAGCTTAATTGGATAAAGCGTTAGATTGCGGATCTATAAAATGAAAGTTCGAGTCTTTCTAAGCATATATTTGCTTTATTTTGAAGTATAGCCAAGTGGTAAGGCCTCCGTTTTTGGTACGGAAAATCAAAGGTTCGAATCCTTTTACTTCAAAAGGGCCTATAACTCAGTTGGTTAGAGTATACGCCTGATAAGTGTAAAGTCAGTAGTTCAAATCTACTTAGGCCCAAAGAATAATTAGCTCAATTGGTAGAGTATTTCGTTTACACCGAAAATGTTAGCGGTTCGAGTCCGTTATTATTCAAATTAAAAATAATATTTTTTAAATATGTCAACAATTAATCAATTATTTTTTAAAAAACAAAAACGTTTAGAAAAAAAAAAACGAAATAAAAGTCCGGCTTTAAAACAATGCCCCCAACGTAAGGGTATTTGTTTAAAAGTTTATAATACAACACCTAAAAAACCAAACTCTGCTATGCGTAAAGTAGCTAAAGTTCATTTATCAAGTAGATATACAATAATTACTTATATCCCTGGTATAGGACATACTTTACAAGAACATTCAATAGTATTGGTTCGTGGTGGTCGTGTTAAAGATTTACCTGGAGTAAAATACCACATAATTCGTGGTAAATACGATTTATTAGGAATTTATTCTCGAAAAACATCAAGATCAAAATATGGAACTAAAATACGAAGAGTATAAAATAAAAAAATTATTTATAAATATGTTATTAAAAAAAGGTAAAAAAACCTGTTCAGAAAACATATTTAAAAATATTTTAATTAATTTAAAAAAAACTACAAAACAAAAACCTAATTTTATTTTATTTAAATCAATTGATAATTTATTACCTAAATTAAAAGCAATTAGTATTCCAAATAAAAAAAGAAATAAAAAAAATAAAAAAAAAGATAGATATTTTTTAATGCTTTTAAATGAAGATAAACAAATTAAAAAATCAGTATCTTGGTTACTTTTAAATGCTAATTTAAAAAATATAGTAAATGAAATAATTCAAACTTCAAAAAATAAAAGTAAAACGATTAATACAAAAAAACAATATTATAAAAATATTAAAAAATTAAAATTTAATCTTATTTTTGATTAATTTATTTATAAAAATATAAAGAAATTATTTATCATTAAATAATAAATTATTACTATTATTCAAATTTTATGAAAAATTATTATTATATTAATAAAAAAAATTTACAAATTGAAACAACAACTAATGATTCTAATATCGAAAAATTCAAAAATGATTTAACATTTTTAAAAAAAATTACAAAAAATACACAAAATACACAAAACCATCCTTATCATTTAGTAGATCCAAGTCCATGGCCTTTTGTAATATCATTTGGACTTTTCTTTTTAACTTTTGGTGGTGCTATGTATTTTCATGGTTATATAGGTAGTAATCTTTTAACTTTAACAGGATTTTTAATGGTTATTTTAACTATGTATACTTGGTTTCGTGATATTGTTAGAGAAGCTGTATATGAAGGTCAACATACTAAACAAGTTCAATTAGGTTTACGTAATGGTATGCTTTTATTTATTTTTAGTGAATTATTATTTTTTGTTAGTTTTTTTTGGGCATTTTTCCATTCAGCTTTAGCACCAACTCCAGAAATCGGATCATTATGGCCACCATTAGGTATTGAAACTGTAAATGCTTGGGGTATACCTTTATTAAATACAATAATTTTATTATCATCAGGAGCAACAATTACTTGGGCACACCATTCAATCGTTTTTGGTGATAGAAAAAATGCTATTTTAAGTTTAATTATTACAATATTATTAGCTTTTTTTTTTACATTAATACAAGCTTATGAATATATTGAAAGTACTTTTTCTATTTCTGATAGTATTTATGGTACTACATTTTTCTTATTAACAGGTTTTCATGGTATTCATGTTATTGTAGGTACTATTTTTATAGTAGTAAGTACTATTAGATTAATTAATCATCATTTTACAAAACAGCATCATTTCGGTTTTGAAGCTGCTGCTTGGTATTGGCATTTTGTTGATGTTGTTTGGTTATTTTTATTTGTAGCTGTTTATTGGTGGGGTGGTAATTAATTTTATTAAAAAATAAAAAAAAATTTTATGTTTAGTCCTTTAGAACAATTTGAAATTTTACCTATTTTTCAAATACCTTTTATATTTACTAATGCTTCTCTAATTTTAGTAATAGGTATAGTTTATTTATATATTTTTACATGTATAAAAACTAAATTTATTCCAACACGTTTTCAACAAATTTTTGAAATGATCTTTAATGTTACTATAGAATTAACTTATTCAAGTATAGGAAAAGCTGGTAAACATTTTGTTTCATTAATTTTTGTTGTTTTTTTTTTTATTTTATTATGTAATTTAATTGGTATGGTTCCTTATAGTTTTACAGTAACTAGTCATTTAATTATTACTTTTACTTTAGCATTAACTATTTATTTAGGTTTTAATATAATTGGAATTAAAAAACATAAATTAAATTTTTTAAATTTATTATTACCAAGTGGTGCAAGTATAGCATTAGTGCCTATTTTAGTACCTATTGAATTAGTTTCTTATATTTTTCGTGTGATTAGTTTACCTGTACGATTATTTGCAAATATGATGGCAGGACATACATTATTAAAAGTAATTGCAGGTTTTGCTTGGACAATGTTAAATGTAAATAGTTTTATTTTTATTGCCCATTTTATTCCTTTAATAATTATCGTATTATTAGTTGGTTTAGAAATTGCTGTAGCTTTAATACAAGCTTACGTGTTTACTATATTAACATGTATGTATATAAATGATGCTTTAAATTTACACTAATAAGTGTTAAAATAAAAAATAATATCCCTATAAAGGAAAAGTAGCTCAGTTGGTTAGAGTGGTAGCTTGTCACGCTATAGGTCGCGGGTTCGAGTCCCGTTTTTTCCGTATAATTATATTATATTAAAAAATTTTTACAAATATGTTATTAAATTATTCAAACATTTTTATATTTTTAATATTAAGTTTATTTTTATCAATTTTAATTTTCATTTTATCTTTTGGTTTAATTAAGCAAAAAGATGATTTAGAAAAGTTAACAGCTTATGAATGTGGATTTAATCCTTATGATGATGCTAGAAAAGTTTTCGATGTAAAATTTTATTTAGTAGCTATTCTTTTTATTATTTTCGATTTAGAAGCTGTTTTTGTTTTTCCTTGGGTTTTAACTTTAAGTTCAAATTTTTCATGGGGATTTTGGACAATGATTGAATTTTTAGTTGAATTAGTTATAGGTTTTGTTTATATTTGGTGTAGTGATGCTTTAGAATGGTAAAATAATCTAAAAAATATAAATAAAATTTATTGGTATTGATTAATTTTCTATATTTAAATAAAATGTAGGAAATTAATCATAAATATGTTACTATTTGCTAAATAGTAACACAATACACCTATTTTTAAGAAGCATTTAGTAATTGAATGTATTGATTTAAAAGAAAAAATTGCTATTTCACTTAATATTATTATTAACAAGCTACCCCAACCTATAAAAGATATTTCTAAAGCCTTCAATACTAATAAACAACCCTTGCATATAAGATATGTTGACGTTTTAATATTATTCTTCTTTGATTTATATCTTGATAAAATTTTTGAATTCTTTTTTTTATTTTTAATTAATAAAAAATAATTTTCATAATTTTTTTGATAATTAATAGGATACGTATATACATAAATAATTATAATAAAACTATTTACAACCTCTTGGACTCGAACCAAGATTTTAAAGCTTAGAAGGCTAATACTCTACCAATTAAGTTAAGGTTGTGTTTAGTTTTATTATTATATTATTAAACAATTTTATGAGAATGTACATTAAAAATAGCTTTTAATGAATCTCTTGAAAGTTGTTTATAAATATTTTGTTTAAAATTTTTTTTTTTTTCTTTTTTAGTTAAAGTTACTGCACCTATTAAAGCTATTAATAATATAATACCCGCCGCTAAAAAAAAAAAAGCATAATAACTGTATAAAATTTGTCCTATTGTTTCAATATTTGTAATCGTATCTAATTGATTTATAAAATTTTTTAAAAAAGGTTTTACGTCAACAAATATTTCAAAAGTACCTTTCATACTATCTTTGAAAAAAAATAAAGTATTTACTTCTTGATTAAAAAAAGAATTATTTACTATATGATAATATGATGTAAAAACTTTACTAAACATTATAAATGTTTCTAAGAAAAAAATAAAACTTATTAAAAAAATAATAGGTAAATACCCAAAATTATTATTAATTTTATTTTTATCAATTAAAACATTAACATCTAACATCATAATTACAAATAAAAATAATACAGTAATTGCTCCTACATATATTATAATTAACATTATTGATAAAAATTCAACTTCTGAAATTAATAATAATCCTGTTGAATTTGTAAAAACTAATATTAAAAAAAATGCAGAATATATTGTATTTGTAGAATATATTACAAAAATAGCTGAAGTTAAAGCTATAGTTGAAAAAGTATAAAAGAAAATTGTTTCAAAATCCATAATATTTTATTTATATATAATTTATATTATATCTTAAAAGATATATTTTATTATTTTTATTTAATTAATAAAAAAATAAATAAAAATAATAAAATAGTAATTACATTAAAATAATAAATGATAGAAAAAAAAATAATATTTATTAAAAAAATAGTACTAATTAACATTAATAATGAATAATGATAAATATAACCTGTTTGTAATAAAATTATTCTTTGACTTAAAAAAGCAAAAATTGTTGTTAAACCGTAAGGACCACAAATCTCAATTAAACCTTTATCAATCATTTTATATGTAACATTATAACCGATTTGTAATATGTATTGATTTATAAATTCATAATAAATTTTATCAAAATACCATTTTCTATTTAAAAAATTATAAAAATAAAGACCATATTCTGAAATTTTTAAATTATATAAAAATTTAAATTTAAAAAAGTATAAATAAAAAGCACTAAATAATCCACAAAAACTTAAAATAACCGGTAATAATTTAAAAAAGGTTGGTAAAAATTCAGCATCAATCATTTGATTATTTAATGGGTCTATAAAAATAGAATTATTCCAAAAATTTGAACCTAAACCTACAAACATATCTTTAGAAATATAACCTATAAAAATACTACCAAAAGCTAATAAACCTAAAGGAATACCCATTTCTAATGGAACATCATGCGCATTTTTAATTATATTTTTATATGCATTTGTTTCACTTAAAAAAGCAAAAAATAATAAACGAGTTGAATAAAAAGCGGTAAAAAAAGCACCTATAGTACCTAACCAATAAGCAAAATGTCCTGTTTCGCTAAAACTTGCAAAAGCTACTTCTAAAATTAAATCTTTAGAATAAAATCCTGTTAAAAAAGGAAAACCCATTAACGATAATGAACCAATTAAAAACATTATATAAGTAAAAGGTAAAATACGTCTTAAACCACCCATTTTTCTAATATCCTGTTCATCACCCATTGCATGAATTACAGCACCTGAACATAAGAATAATAATGCTTTAAAATATGCATGATTTGATAAATGGAAAATAGCTAGTGGGTAATTAGATAAACCACAAGCAAAAAACATATAACCTAATTGACTACAAGTAGAATATGCAACTATTTTTTTAAAATCATTTTGAACTAAACCAACAGTACTTGCAAAAAAGGCAGTTGAAGCACCTATAACAGTAATAACTTTTAAAGAAAACATTGAAAATTCAAACATAGGTGAACATCTTGCGGTTAAATACACACCAGCAGTTACCATTGTTGCCGCATGAATTAATGCAGAAACGGGTGTAGGACCTTCCATTGCATCAGGTAACCATAAATGTAAAAAAATTTGTGCAGATTTACCCATGGCACCTATAAAAATTAAAATACAAGCTACATCAACAATACTTAAAATATAATTAAAAAAAATAAATTTAAAATCTTTTACTATAGAAATAGCCGCAAAAGTACTAAAATATTCAATAGTTCTTATATTATAAAAAATTGTTAATACACCTAATAATAAAATTAAATCACTAATTCTATTAACCAACATAGCTTTAATAGCAGCCTTATTTGCTTGTAAACGTGTAAACCAAAAATTAATTAATAAATAAGAACAAAAACCAACACCTTCCCATCCAACAAACATTTGGATAAAATTATCACCAGTTACTAATATTATCATAAAAAAAGTAAATAATGATAAATATGACATAAATCTAGATAAATGAGGATCATGGGCCATATATTGTGAAGAATATAAATGAACTAATGTTGAAATACTTGTTACAACAACAAGCATAACCATAGTTAAACTATCAAATAAAAAACACCAATTACAATTAAATAAACCACTACTAATCCAATTTGAAATATAAATAATATATTCATATTCATTTGTTATTGAATTATAAATAATAATTAATGAAAAAAGACAACTTAAAAAAGTTGTTAATGTAGTTATAAATACTGAACCTTTACGTCCAATATAAAACCCCAATAATCCAGCGGATACTGAACCTAAAAAAGGTAAAAAAATTAAAGTTAATAATAACATAATAGAAAAAAATATTGTTAAAGTATTTTTAAATTAAAATACTTCTTCTTAAAGAATAAAGAATTTATAAATTTTAAACAAATATTTAAATATTTTTAATTTAACTATTTTATGATAATTTTATATATTTATATTATTTAAATTCAAAAAAAATATTTAATAATTATTGCTTAGATATTTTTTAAAACTATTTAATTATAATTACTATATCAAAATTAATAGTACTTAGATTATACTATTAAAAAGTATTTAATGTTAGATTTATAAAAACGTTATCGAATAAATTGATATTATTCACATTAAATATTTTTTTTATATTTAAATAAAATATTATAAATCTAAATTTAAATTCCCTTTTGTTAAAAAGTATTTTAAATAAAATTTTATTTTTATAGCTTGAATTTAATTAATTTCAGATTTTATAAAATTTTTTTGATTTATAATATTTTATTTAAATATAAAACAGGAAAAATGGGACTTGAACCCATAACAATAATTTTGGAGACTATGATTTTACCAATTAAACTATTTTCCTTTAATTTTAAAAATTAATTTAAGAATGTTTTAAAGATCTCTTCCAGACACAGGTTCCCCTACGACTACCTTGTTACGACTTCATCAAAGTTACTAATTACTTTTTAGGAATTTTAATTTATTTAATATAAATTATAAATTATTATAATTAAATAATTATTTAATTATAATAAATAATTAAGAATCATTTTAAAAATAATCAACTTCCCTGATGTGACGGGCGGTGTGTACAAAGTCCAGTAACATATTCACCGCAGCATGCTGTTCTGCGATTACTAGCGATTCCAACTTCATAAGGGCGAGTTTCAGCCCTTAATCCGAACTAAGATAATTTTTAAAGATTTGCTCCAACTTTTATCATTATTGCCTCTCATTGTGATTATCATTGTAGCACGTGTGTAGCCCAACTCATAAGGGCCATGAAGACTTGACGTCATCCCCACCTTCCATTAACCTATCATTAATCTTTTTGTTAGAGTACTTTTAATATTTTATAATAAATTAGTAACTAACAATAGGGGTTGCGCTCGTTAAGGGATTTAACCAAACATTTCACAACACGAGCTGACGACAGCCATGCAACGCCTGTTTTTTATATAAATTTTTATATAAAAATTAGCAAGAGTTGGTAAGGTTCTGCGCGTATTATCGAATTAAACCACATGCTCCACCGCTTGTGTAGACTCCCGTCAATTCCTTTGAATTTCAATCTTGCGATTATACTTTTCAGGCGGAGTGCTTAACGCGTTAGCTGTTATATCTAAAAATTCTAAATATTAGCACTCATCGTTTACAGCATGGACTACCGGGGTCTCTAATCCCGTTCACTACCCAAGCTTTCGTTTCTCAGTGTCAGTATATACCCAGATAATTGCCTTCGCCATAGGTCTTCCTTCTATTATCAACGTATTTTATCACTCCAATAGAAATTCCATTATCCTCTATTTATACTCCAGTTTATCAGTTTTGAAAAAATGTATAAAGTTGAGCTTTAATTTGTTTCTTTCAACTTAAAAAACCACCTACAAACCCTTTACGCCTAATCATTCCGAATAATGCTCGCTCCTCCCGTATTACCGCGGCTGCTGGCACGGGTATTAGCCGGAACTTCTTTTTTAAGTACTGTCATTTTCCTCCTTAATGAAAGAGCTTTACAACCTAATTAGCCGTCATCACTCACTCGGTATTGCTGGATCAAGCTTTCGCTCATTGTCCAAAATTCCCCACTGCTGCCTTTAAAAAAGTTTGGGCCGTGTCTCAGTCCCAATGTGGCTGATCATTCTTTCAAACCAGCTAAAGATAATAGGCTTGGTAGTCTATTAAACTACCAACTACCATAATCTTGCGCAAACTCATCTTTTAACGTTTTTAAAACTTTAATTTATTTATTCAGTATTTTTATAAAAATAATTATCCTGAATTAAAAGGTAGATTATTCACGTGTTACTCACCCGTTCGCCATGTTTTTAAAACATTCGACTTGCATGTGTTAAGCATACCGATAGCATTTATTCTGAGCCAGGATCAAACTCTATTTAACTTTTATATTAATTATTTAATATTAATTTTTAAAATAACAAAATATTTAAAAATTTAATAATATAACATTCTTATATTAATTTTTATCTTATATTATCTTAAAGAATAGATAATTTTTTATTTTTTAATGTATAATTTTTCCTTAAATATATATATATACTGAAAAATGGAGAAAGTAGGATTTGAACCTACGTAGAAATTACTTCAACAAATTTACAGTCTGCCGCTTTTAACCACTCAGCCATTTCTCCTATATTAAAATTAATTGTGATTAGTGGGACTCGAACCCACAATATTTACTTGGAAGATAAAGGATTTACCAATTAATCTATAATCACAAATAAATGTCAATTCTATTATTATTCCCTATTAATTTACAATATGGAAATACCAAATACTGCCTTTGGGTCCATTTTATATTTTAATATTAAAAGCAAAAAAAGGGATTCGAACCCTCAACATTAACCTTGGCAAGGTTATACTCTACCATTGAGCTATTTTTGCAATAAATTATTTTTTAATTATAAAAAGTGAATTTAATAATAAAAACAATTCATTAGAATTTTTAGCATTCGTATGAATGGATACATCAATTGGTGGAATATTTTTAAATTTTAAAAATTCCGTTTTTAATTCAAAAAAATATAAAATATTTTGAATTTGAAAATTTAAAATATTTTTATTTTTAAAATTAAAATTTATTTTAGTAATATTTTGTAAAACAAAAATTAAAAATTTTTCTAAAAAATTAAAAATTTTTTTTTTCCTTAAAGTTATTTTACAACCTATTATTGAATTTTTTTTAATTTTTAAAAAAATAATATTTTTTTTTGATTTAGTTATTATAGGTTTTTGATTTGTTATTAATTTTAAAAGTAATATTATATTAATTAATTTTTTTTTTTCAATATTTGCATCTTTAAAACCAATATTTAAACAAATTTTAGTGATTTTAGGAATTTCAAATATATTTTTAAAATTTAATTTTGTTAAAAGATCGTATATAGTAACATTTTGATAATGATTTTGTAAATTTTTTTCCATAGATTTTTATAAAATATTTGAAGCTAATGATAATATTTTGAAATTTTTTTGTTTTCTAAATTCGGAAGTAATTGGACCAAAAATACGTGTACCTAAAGGTTTATTTTGATTATTTAAAATAATTATACAATTTTTATCAAATTTTATTAAATTACCTATTGTACTTTTTTTTTGATATGTTGTATGAATAATTAAAGCTTTAAATAAATCCCCTTTAACTATTTTAATTTTTTTTTTTTGATTTAAACGTAATTTTTTTGAAGAAATTAAAATTGTATCACCAATTTTACCCACCTTTTTTTTATATATTTTTATACATTGTCCTATTTTAATACCACTATTATCATTTACTTTTAATTTAGTTTGAATTTGAATCATAAATTTTAGAATAATTAAATGATGAGAGTAGGATTTGAACCTACATCTTCAGATTATGAGCCTGATAAGTTAACCTATTACTCTATCTCATCTTATTGCCTGTTTTCGGAAGAAAAGGATTTGAACCTTTGATCTTCTGTTCCCAAAACAGATGCATTAGCCAGACTATGCTACCTTCCGTTTAAAGGCAATATTTGTTATAATATATTTTTATTAAAAAAAAAATAATGATGGTAGGATTTGAACCTACAACATTAGGATTATGATTCCCACGCTCTACCATTAAACTACATCATCCTATCCTATTTTTATATTAATAAAATAAGTCGAAGTGGGATTTGAACCCACGAGTTAATAAATTAACTGATAGTTTAGCAAACTACTGCCTTAAACCTGACTTGGCTATTCGACCTAAAATATAAAACTTCTTTGATAGGATTTGAACCTACAACCTAATGGTTAACAGCCATTTGCTCTACCGTTGAGCTACAAAGAAATATTTATATTTTAAAATATAAAACTTTTAGTATTTTTAAGCTACATATTTTACAATATTTACACTTAAAACCTATCAATGTAATCATCTTTTACAGTTTTTATATGAAAAATTTTTAAGAATGGTTTCTTACTTAGATGCTTTCAGTAATTATCCAAAATAAATTTAGCTACTCGGCGATGCCTTTCAACAACCGATACACCAGAGATTTACCCTTCTCGGTCCTCTCGTACTAGAGTTAGATTCTTTCATTTTTCAAAATATCTATAGAAGATAGGAACCAAACTGTCTCACGACGTTCTAAACCCAACTCACGTACCACTTTAATCGGCGAACAGCCGAACCCTTGGAACCTTCTTCAGCTCCAGGATGTGATGAGTCGACATCGAGGTGCCAAACGACTCCGTCGATAGGAGCTCTTAGGAGTCATCAGCCTGTTATCCCCGGAGTACCTTTTATCCGTTGAGCGATAATCTTTCCACAAAGAATTATCGGATCACTATGACCGACTTTCGTCCCTGTTTGATATGTCTATCTTACAGTCAAGCAAGCTTTTACCATTATGCTCTACAATTGATACTATTATCCAATTTGAGCTTACCTTTGTACACCTCCGTTACTCTTTAGGAGGTGACCGCCCCAGTCAAACTACCAACCATACACTGTCTATTTTAAAAATATTAGTTATTTATTTTAATAAGAGTGGTATTTCAAAGATATCTAAACAATTTACTAGCGTAAAGGTCTAAACGATTACCACTTATACTACACATATTAAATAAAATAACAATATAAAGATGTAGTAAAGGTTCACGGGGTCTTTCCGTCTAACTATAGAGAATCCGCATCTTCACGGATAATTCAAATTCACTGAGTCTATATTGGAGACAGCGGGGATGTCGTTACACCATTCATGCAGGTCGGAACTTACCCGACAAGGAATTTCGCTACCTTAGGACCGTCAGAGTTACGGCCGCCGTTTACTGGGACTTCCATTTAATGCGCAAACATCTCCTTTTAATCTTCCAGCACCGGGCAGGTGTCAGACCCTATACATCATGTTACCATTTAGCAGAGTCCTAAGTTTTTATTAAACAGTCGCAACCCCCTATTTTGTGACACCTAATTATATAAAATAATTAGGTACTTTTTATCCCGAAGTTACAAAGTCATTTTGCCGAGTTCCTTCAATATAGTTCTCTCATTCACCTTAGTCTACTCGACCTATCCACCTGTGTCGGTTTAGGGTACGGTTTTTAATTAAAAAAGCTATTTCCTGAAAAATTAAAAATTTTTGTCACTTTTTTAAAAAAATTTAATTTAAAAATTATCCCATCAAAATTTGCTTTCGTCAAATCTTTCTTAGGGGCCGTTTCACTCTATGCAATGCATTTTAACATAGAAACCCTTGGATTTACGGTGATAACGATTCATATTCGTTATTTTTTGTTACTAATGCCAGCATTTTCTTTTCTGATATCTTCAACATATTTCACAATATATCTTTATTAACATACAGAATGTTCCGCTACCGTTTTATTAATATAAAATAAAACTTGCCGCTTCGGTAAATTTCTTAAGTCTCGATACATTTTAGGCGCAAAAAAACTAGACCAATGAGCTATTACGCTTTCTTTAAAGGATGGCTGCTTCCAAGCCTACCTACTGGTTGTAATCATTTTTTCACTTCCTTTTTCACTTAGAATATTATTTAGAGACCTTAGCGATCAATCTGGGCTGTTTCCCTCTTGACAAAAGACCTTAGCGCCTAATGTCTGTCTATTTAAATTTCATTTTTTTGTATTCGGAGTTTCCAAGAATTCAGTAAGTTTTTACGCCCCCTAGCTCAATGAGTGCTCTACCCCAAAAAAAGATTTTAAATGCTCTACTTCAATAGATTTCGCGGAAAACCAGCTATCTCTGAGTTTGATTAGCCTTTCACTCCTAACCACAAATCATCTCCATATTTTGCCACATATGTGAGTTCGATCCTCCAAATAGTTTTACCTATTTTTCAATCTGTTCATGGTTAGATCACTCAGTTTCGGGTCTTATTTATATAACTAAAAAGCTTTTTAAAACTTGATTTATCTACGCCTACATTTTTAATTTAAGCTTGCTATAAAAATAAACTTGCTGGCCCATTATGCAAAAGGTACATTGTCACTTTTTAAAAAAGTTTCAATTGATTGTTAACATTAAGTTTCAGAATTATTTCAAACTCAAAAGTTCTTTTTCACCTTTCCTTTACAGTACTTGTTCACTATCGATCATTAATTTTTAAAAGGTTTTGAGGGTGGTCCCCCAATATTCAAAAAAGATTACACATACCTCTTTTTACTATAATAAAAATATTAATTATTTTACAGGACTTTCACCTTTTTAAGTAAATTTTTCAAAATTTTTCAAATAATTAATTTTATTTTTATAAACCTAATTTCCATTTTCATTCGTCATTACTCACGGAATCTCGTTTGATTTTTTTAACAGTTACTTAGATATTTCAATTCACTGTTTTTTAAAATTTCACAAAGAAATAGTTTTCTTTAGGAAATCTATATTTCAAAATAATATAATATTTAATATAGCTTTTCGCATTTTTTACGTCCTAAAAATTAAATTAATGCCAAGGCATCCACTTAATGCTTTTATTATTAATACTTAAACCATTTAAATGGTTTAAATTTTTATTTTTTTTTTAAATATTCATTAATTAATTTTAAATTTAAATAGAAAGGATATAAAATAGTTTTAAATGTAGGTTCTTTAAAAAAAATACCTGTTTTTATTTTTTTATTTCTATGTAAATATGCGGTTGTTAATGGTTTTAATGGTTTTTTTTCACCTAAAAGGTAATAAATACTATTTTTATAGGAATTTTTATTTTTTTTTTTATAAAAATATGGATATTTATTTTTTTTATGATTAAAATATTGTTTATTAAATTTTTTATTTTTTTGATAATTTTTTTGAAATTTTTGCATATTTTTATTTATTTAATAATATAAATAATATCACCTTTTTGTAATATAAAATTTGGTTTATTTATAATTTTATTATTAACTTTAATTTTTTTATGATTAATTAATTGTTTAGCTTGAAATACTGTTTTTACAAGTTTCAATCTAACAAGATTTATATCTAAACGGCTTTCTAATAATATAACAAATTTTTTAAATATATTTATTTTATTATCTTTTTTTGATAATTTTTTAAATATATTTTTTAATTGATATTCATGAATACAACCATAAAAATTTCTAAATTGCTGTTTTTCAAATAATCTTTTTTGAAAAAATTTTTTTCGTTTTTCAGGTTTAATTTCTTTTCTATATCTTAATTTTTTTTTAAATAAATTCCATTTTTTTGATTTTAATTTTAATAAGTTTAAGTTTTTATGAATGTTTTTATTATTTTGAAAACATATTTTATTTCTTGGTTTTAATTTATTCATAATATTTTATTAAAATATTTTACGTAATAAATACATTAAAGTATATATTGATTGAATATTTTTAGAATTTGTTATTATAGGATAATTTATATTTTTTATTGTCTGATTTGTATTAATTAACGAAATAGTTGGAATTTTTAAAGTAGAAAGTTCTTGATTTAAAAAAGTATCTTTAATTGAACTTTTAATTATTAAAACTAATTTTATTTCATTTTCTTTAATTAAATAATTAATTACTTTATTAAATGTTGTGTCCATAATTTTATTAGTAATTAAACCATTTATCCATTCTTTATTAAAAAAAATAAGATTTCTATTTTTTTTTATAAAAGCTGTATTTAATAAAAAATGAACTTCATCTGCATTTCCTATTATTAAAATTTTTTCATTTTTTTGTATAATATTTTTTATTAATTTAAATATACGTTTTAAAAAAAATGAAACATCTTTTAAATTAATTATTGTATAATCATATCGACTACCATATATAAAAGGTAATATTTCTTTATTTGTATAAGTTAATGAATCCCCATACATATTCTTCGATTTAAATAATAAATTTAATAAAATATTATTATTATTATTTTTTTTTTTTTGTATCATATTTAATTATTTTTTACTTTTTTTACCTTCTTTTTGTAAAATTTTTTCATTTTTTAATAATAAACCTTTACCTTTATATGGTTCAGGTTTTTTATGATTTTTAATATAATGTACAAATTGACTTAAAAAAATAAAATCTATACTACTAAAAATTAAGGTATTTGCTTGATTAATAATTTCAATATTTTTCGGAATAGGTATTACAATATTGTGACTAAATCCTAATTTTAAAATTAAATTATTATTTTCAATATAAGATTTAAAACCAATCCCTTTTAAAAGTAAACTGATTTTAAAACCTTGAGAAACACCTTTTATTTTTATTTTAATTAGTTTATTATATAAATTTAAAATACTTTTTTTATTTTTATTTATATTAATATTTATTAATAATTTATTTTTTTTTATAAAAAAGAATAAATTATCAATAATTTTTAAAGATAATAAACCTAAAGAAGTTTCAAAAAAAATTATTTTATCTTTATTATAAATTTTTATTTCAGTTGGAACAATAAAAGTTTTATCTATAAAAAAAAGTTGAATATTTCCTAAAGAGCTTTTAAAAAAATTTTTATTTTTTATTGTTTTATTTTTTTTTAATATTTTAATCATAATTTTTTTTTAATCTTAAGAAATTTTACAGATTAATTCACCGCCAACATTTAATTTTTTAGCTTGTAAATCTGTTAAAATACCTATTGAAGTTGAAAGGATATAAAATCCTGTTTTTTTTTTATATAAATCTTTATTAGCAATATATAAACGTTTTCCCGGTTTTGATAAACGTTTTATTTCTGTTATAACTGCTTTATTTTTTCGATATTTTAGGTAAATATCCATTTGATTTTTTGAATTTATTTTATAACTTTTTATAAAACCTTCTTTAACTAAAATATTTAAAATATTTATACTTTGTTTTGATTTTTGTTGTACTATTTTTGATTTTTTTGCTAAATAACCGTTTTTTATTTTTGAAAATAAATTTGAAAGAGTATCTGTAATAATCATAATAAAAATTACCAACTGTATTTTGAAATACCTGGTAAAAAACCTTTAGATGCTAATTTACGTAATTGTATTCTAGAAATTTTAAATAAACGATATATACTTTTAGAACGACCCGTTAAAACACATAAATTTTTAATTCTAGTAATTGATGAATTTTGATGGAAAAAAAACCATTTTTGTTGCAATTTCCATCTTAGATCTTTATCAATATTTAAATTTTTTGAAAGAATTTTTAATATTAATCTATTTTTTTCAAAATTTTTGAATAAATAACGTTGTTTGATATTTTTTTTAATTTTTTTTTGCATAAAATTATATAATAAAAATAAATATGGAGATAATCGGATTCGAACCGATAACCTTATATTTGCAAAACATACTTTCTACCAGTTGAAATATATCCCCAATAAGTGTATTGGGACTTGAACCCAAGACCATCGGATTAAAAGTCCGGTGCTCTACCAACTGAGCTATACACTTATTTTAAAGTTAATTAAAAAATTAATTAACTATTAAAAAATTTTTTTAAATAATAAAAATTTTTGATTTAAAAAAATATTAATCTTTTGTTTTAATAAAGTATTAAAAATTGGAGTTTCTTGAATTTTAATTTCTTGATTTTTTTTATAAATTGATAATTTTTTATTAAAAAATAATTCAAAATTAGAACAAAAAGTTTTATATGAATTATTAAAAAAAAAAATAATATTATTTTTTTCAAAATTAATTTGATTTTTTTTTTTATTATCAAAAATTATTTTTTTTTTTCTAAATTTTAAATTATAACAAATTTTAGGTAAAAAAAAATAAGTAACAAAAAAATAAAAATTAAAAAAAAAAAATAAAAACCATGTAACTTGATTAAAAAATGAAAATTGATCGAATTGTGGCATAATTTTATTTTAAAATTTTATTTCTTCAACATATATTTTTCTTGAAAGAATACTTTTTATTTTAAATTATTATTTAATATTTTTTGATTTTTAATAATAGTTTGTATATATGATAATCTAGAAAGTTCTTTTTTTGATTTTTTAAAAATATTTAAATGATTAATATTATTTACTTGAAAATTTAAATATCTTAATTTATAACAATTAATTAATCGAGTAGAATTAACTTTTTGTTTATAAAATCCTTTTTTATTATATTTATTAAAATAATTTTTTTTTTTATAATTTAAAGCATTATTTAAATTAATAGGTTTCATTGAAAAAATAAAACCTAAAATTGAAATAAAAATTTTTCTATTATTACGATTTCCACCTAATAAACGACCTTTTATTGAATTATTTTTTTTTTTTAAAATAATTTGAAACATTATTTTATTAAATTGATATAATATATTATAAGTTAAATCATAATTAAATAAAATAACATTTTCATATTTCATATCAATTGTTGAAATTTCATCTATTTTTATTAAAGTAAAAGGTAAATAAAGATTTTCATAATTATTAAATTCAATTACATATGATTCTAAATTTAAATTATCAAATAAAATTTGATTTTTAAATAAAATATTTTTTAATTTAAATTGTTTTTTTTTTAAATAATTATTTTTTAAAAATTGTTGATAAGTTAGTAAATTATTAATTTTTTGTTTTTTTAATTTTTGCATTTAAAATAAATTTTTTTATTAGGCCTAGTAGGACTTGAACCTACAACTATACCGTTATGAGCGGTATGCTCTAACCAATTAAACTATAAGCCTTATTGTATTTATTTATAAATAAATTTTGTTTTAACAGGTAATTTATTTGAACCTGCTTTTAAAACTTTTTTCGCATTTTCTAATGAAATACCACTAATCTCATATAAAATTTGACCTTTTTTAACTTTAGCTATCCAAAAAGAAACAGCACCTTTACCTTTACCCATACGGTTTTCTGTAGGTTTTGCTGTTACTGGGGTATCCGGAAAAATTCGAATCCATAAAAATCCTAATCTTTTCATTTTTCGGATAATTATTCTACGTGTTGCTTCTATCTGTCTAGAAGTTAAACGTGTTTCTTCTAAAACTTTAATAGCATATTTACCATAAACGATATTATTACTTTTTGTTGTTTTACCTACAAGTTTACCTTTAAATTGTTTTTTATATTTAGTTTTTTTAGGAAATAACATAATTAAATTTTTTTAATTTAAGTTTTTATTTTATTTGTTTTTTTAAAAACTTAGAATTTAAAGTTGCTTTTAAAGGTTTAAAAAAAACCCATAATTTGATACTACAAATACCTGATGGGGTTTTAAATTCATTAAAATGATATTTAATATCATATTCTAATGTATTTAAAGGTATTTTTCCCTTTTGAAAAACCATTTTTTTTTTTCGTTTTGATTTATTTAAACGGCCTTTAAATTGTAAGCGATATCCAACAAAATTAGAAAACATTTTAAAAAATTCTTGAAGCATATTATCAATATTATTTATAAATTTTTTATGTGTTTTTTTTCTTTCTAATGTTTGTCTTATATAAAAAGTTATAATATTAATTTTTTTAGTATAAAAAGCATAACTAAAATTATAAATCATTTTTTTAACATTTTTATTAATTTTATTATTTTTTTTTATTTTATTAAAAATTTTTTTTAAATTTTTTCGTAATTTAAAAAATTCAAAAAATTGAACATTTTTAATAAATAATTTGATATTATTATTAGGATAATAAAAATTTAAATTATTTATAATTTTATTATAAGGTAATTTATGATAATTTTTTGCATTTTTTTGCAAATAAACGTATATATTAATATTATTTGATATTTTTACTATATTTATATCTATTAATTTTAAATTTTTATAATTAAAAATATTATTAAAATATTTTTTAATTTCTAAATCAAAATGTAATAAATTTGAATATTCATTATTATTAACAATCCATTTTGAACTCCAATTTTTTTTTTCTTGTAATCTTAAACTAATTGGTATAATCTTTTGACCCATAAATTATTATTTTTTTTTTTTATATATATGTTTTTTTCGTGTATTAATAAATTCACCAAATTTAAAACCAATCATTTTATCATTTATTTCTAAATTAATAAAAATTTTACCATTATAAACACTAACAGAATAATTACTATATTCCGGTAATATTGTAAGATTTTTATTCATTATTTTCATCCATTGTTTTTTTTTTAATAAATTAACTTTAAAAAAAGGACCTTTATATTTACTTCTAGACATAATTTATTGAATAATTAATTTTTTTTTATTTTTTTTACGTGTAGGTTTTCCTTTTGTTATTTTACCTTTTGGTGTTACTGAAGGTCTACCACCACTGGTTTTACCTTCACCACCACCATGTGGATGATCAACAGGATTTTTAGCTACTCCACGTACAGAAGGTCTTCGATTAAACCAACGTGAACGTCCAGCTTTACCTAATTTTATTTTTTTATGATTAATATTAGAAACTACACCTAATGTTGCATAACATGTTAATAATATTAATTTTAGTTCACCAGAATTTAAACGAATTCTAGCATATTTATTATTAATTTTCTGAATTAATTGTGCTGATGTTCCGGCACTTCTTATTAATTTTCCTCTTGATTTTGGATATAAACTAATATTATGTATTAAACTACCAATAGGTATATTTTGCAACGGTAAAGCATTACCTACTTTTAATTCAGCTTGAGATGAACTTTTAATATATTGATTTATTTTTAAACCTTCAGGTGCTAAAATTAAATAAGATTTAAAATCATTTTTTATATATGCAATATTTGCGGAACGATTAGGATCATATAAAATTTTAATAACATAACCTTCTATATTTTGAGATCTATTAAAATTAATTTTTCTGTATAAACGCTTATGTCCGCCACCTCGATGTCTTACTGTTATTTTACCTTGATTATTTTTACCATTAGCACGTTGAAAACCTTTTGTTAAAGATTTAATTTTGAAAATTTTAGTTAAATTATTTTTTTTTAATAAAAATGTTTGACGTTGTGATGGTGTTATGGGATTTATTTTTTTTTCTATCATTTTATATGGTATATAGATAAAATCTATTATGTTATATATTTTTAATAAAACAATTTCAGATTCAAAAAGTATTTTATATTCATTAACTATATTATATGGTATTAATGAATTTCAATCTAAGAAAATTTGTAAAAATATAGGAATTAATCCTCAAATCACCCTTAATAAACTTAAAAACAACCACGTAAATCGACTTGTTAATTATATTAATAAAAACTTAAAAGTTGAACAACTTTTAAAAAAATCTAAAACTGAAAGATTAAATGAATTAGTAGAAATTAAAAGTAATCGTGGAATTAGACAAAGTCAAGGATTACCTGTTAGAGGACAACGTACACATACAAATGCAAAAACGTCTAAAAAATTAAAAAAAATTTTTATTCAAAAACGTATTTCACGTAATAAACGTCCATTTAAGGTACAAAAAAAAAAAAAAAAATAAAATTATTATTCTATGAATAAAACTAAATTTAAATATAATTTTAGAAATAAATATAAAATAAAAAAAAATTTAAAACAAAAAAATCCTTTAATTTTAACTAATTTACATATTACTGCCAGTTTAAAAAATACTATTATAAGTTTAACAACTTATAATGGAAATCTTTTAAAACAATGGTCTACAAAATCATTAAAAAAAACAAGATTTAAAAAAAATACACCATATAATGTTCAATTAATTGTTTATAAAATTAATAAATATCTTCAATTAAAAAAAATTAAAAAATTAAAAGTTTATTTACATGGTACGGGTTTAGGTAGATATAATGTTTTAAAAAATTTAAAACAAAAAAAATTTAAAGTAAAATATCTTTTAGATAAAACAACAAAACCTTTTAATGGGTGTAGATTAAAAAAACAAAAACGACGTTAATTTTAAAAACTTTTTAATATGGATAGGTGATCGAGTGGTTTAAGGTGTCAGTCTTGAAAACTGAAGTATGTAATAATACCGTGGGTTCAAATCCCACTCTATCCTAAAAAAGCTAGAGACGGATTTGAACCGTCATTAAAGGATTTGCAGTCCTTTACATTACCATTATGTTATCTAGCCAAAAATTAAATATAATATTATATGAATAAAAATAAAAAATTTTTTACCTATAAAAATAAAATTATTTTAACAAATGGATCTTCTTTAAAAATAACATCTATTAAGTATTTTAAAAATTATCAATTAAATTCAAAAATTTTTAAAGAAACAAAAATTATCACAAATACAAATATTAATATAAATAAATTAAATTTTATAAAAAAAATTAATTAATTTATATTATATTTATTTAAATATATTGAAAAATAAATAAAAATTTCAAAAATAAAAATAAAAATAATATAAATTAATAAAAAATTTAATATATCTGGTGGTGTAATTAATGAACTTAATAATATTATTTTAAAATAAAAAAATTTTCTTAAATTAATAATTGTTTTAATTTTAAAAATATTATTAAAAATTAAAAAAAACAAAAAAAAAAAATAAATAAATATTATAAATATATAAATAAAAGAAAAAAAAATAAAATCAAAATAATTATTAATTTTAGGTTCAAAATAAACAGTTAAAAGATATAAATTTGAAAAATTTAAATTTAATAAAAAATTCCAAATATGTGGAATAATATTTGTAAAAATAAAATTTATTATAAATAAATTAAAAATTATAAATAAAATATAAAATTTTAAAAAAATAAAATTTTCAAATTTATATAAACCTTTTATTAAAAAAAACCAAATTAACAAAATACCTAATTGAATTGTTAAAAAAGTTGTTATAAAAATTGCTATAAAAATATTAGTAATAAGAATTTCAGTAATATTTGTAAAGATAAAATATTTTAACATATTTTGATTAAGTAAATTATTAACTAATAGATATATTAATTGATCTGAAAAATAATATGAAATTATAAAAAGATAAAAAAAGGTAATTAAAAGTATAAAAAAATTATATTTTAATTCAAATAAATGTAATTGTAAATAAGTTATTATTTTATTTTTCATATATTTTAGCCTACTTGGTGAAATTGGTAAACACGATAGATTTAAAATCTGTTCCTATTCAAAGGTTATTGGTTCAAGTCCAATAGTAGGTATTTATTTATTATCAAAGTGGTGAAATTGGTAAACACGTTACACTTAGGATGTAAAGCTTAAAAGCATTAAGGGTTCAAGTCCCTTCTTTGATAATTGCTATAAGAATATATTTTTTTTTAAATAAAAATATAGCATTTAAGTGAAAATAAATTCAAATTTTATTTAATTTTCATTATATATATGATTGATATATACATTAATAATATAAAATTAAAAGTTAATAAAAATTTAACAGTATTACAAGCTTGTAATAATTTCAAAATTGAAATTCCTAAATTTTGTTTTCAAGAAAATTTACAAATTGCAGGTAATTGTAGAATGTGTTTAGTGGAAATTGAAAATTCACCTAAACCTGTAGCTTCATGTGCTATGCCATTAATGCCTAATATGAAAATATTTACAGATACACCTTTAGTTCAAAAAGCACGTGAAAGTGTATTAGAATTTCTTTTAATAAATCACCCATTAGATTGTCCAATTTGTGATCAAGCATCTGAATGTGATTTACAAGATCAAACCATGATTTTTGGTTCCGATCGTAGTCGTTTTTTTTTTAAAAAACGAGGTGTAGAGGATAAATATTGTGGTCCCTTTATTAAAACTATTATGACTAGATGTATACATTGTACACGTTGTGTTCGTTTTGCTAATGAAATATGTGGAATTGATAATTTAGGTACAACCGGTCGTGGTAATAAGACAGAAATTAATTTCTATTATCCTCAAATTTTCAATTCTGAATTTTCAGGTAATTTAGTTGATTTATGTCCTGTAGGTGCCTTAACATCAAAACCTTATAGTTTTAAAGTACGTTCTTGGGAATTAAAAAGAAAAGAAGGTATAGATATTTTAGATAGTATAGGTTCTAATATTAAAATTGATGTTTTTAATAATGAAATTGTACGTATTCTACCTAAAACTAATTTTAATATAAATAAAGAATGGATATCAAATAAAACTAGATATTTTTTTGATAGTTTAAAATATCAAAGATTACAATATCCATTATTAAAAGATAATGAAAATAATTTTCATAAAATCTCTTGGTTAGATGCTTTAAATATAATTAATCAAAAATTGATAACTACAGATAGTTCTGGTATTAAAAGTATTATTGGTGATTTAACTGATTTAGAATCACTTTTTTTATTAAAAAAAAATTTAAATAAATTAGGAATTTCTAATATATCTTTTGAACATTTTTTAAAAAATCAACAAAGTAAAATTAATTCCGATTTAACTTCAAATTTTTTATTTAATAATACTTTAAAATCAATTGAAGATTCAGATCTTTGTTTAATAATAGGTAGTGATATTCGTAAAGAAGGTTCTATTTTAAATATTCATTTAATAAATCGTTTAAAAAAAGGTAATTTTAAAATAGCTTATATTGGTAATAAAATTGATTTTACTTACCCTATAAAACATTTAGGATTAACTTTTACAACATTAATAAATATTATCTTAGGTAAACATTCATTTTGTAAAGATTTAAAAAATGCAAAAAAACCTTTAATAATATTTGGTGAAAATATTTTAAATCAAAAAAATGGTTTTTTTTTTTTATCAAAATTAAAAAATTTATCATTTTTAAAGAATAATATAAATTTCTTTAATTCTAAAACCTCTTTAATTAATTTTTTTGAAATTAATTTTAATAAATCATCTAATTTATTAAAAAATATAAAATTATATTATTTATTTAATACTAATTTACAAAATAAATTAAAAATATCTAAAGATAGTTTTGTTATTTACCAAGGACACCATTTTACTAAAGATGCTCAAAATTCAAATTTAATTTTACCTGGATTAACTTTTTTAGAAAAAAATGGAATGTATATAAATTTAGAAGGTTGTATTCAAAAAAATCAACAAATTTTAAATTTAAATACAGAACAACGTAAAGATTCTATTATTTATAGAAATATTTATAAATTTTTATTAAATAAAAATCAATCAAAATCTGAATCTTTTTTAAAAATTAAAGATATTTTACCTTATTTATTAAAAAAAAAAATAAAAGTTGTAAATAATTTTAATTTTAATAAAAAAAATTTAAAAATTAATATTAATTTTTTAGATTTATTAATTAAAAATAATTATTATACAAATATATTAGAACAATATTCAAAAATATTAATTAATTCTAATAAAATTATCAAAAATAAATCAAAATTTATATGATCTACACAATTTTAAAATTTTTAATTTTAGTATTACCTTTACTAATTGCTGTGGCTTATTTTACTTTAGTTGAACGTAAAGTATTAGCCTCTATTCAAAGAAGAAGAGGACCTAATGTTGTAGGTACTTTCGGATTATTACAACCATTAGCTGATGGTCTTAAATTATTTGTAAAAGAAACTATTTTACCAAGTAATGCTGATGTTATTTTATTTATATTTGCACCTATTTTAGCTTTTTTTTTAAGTTTATTAAGTTGGACTATAATACCTTTAGGATTTGGTATGTTTTTTACTGAATTAAATATAGGTATTTTATATTTATTAGCAATTTCTTCATTAGGTGTTTATGGTATTATTATTGGTGGTTGGTCAAGTAACTCAAAATATTCATTTTTAGGTGCATTAAGATCAACTGCTCAAATGATTTCTTATGAATTAACAATCGGATTTTCAATTCTTTCAGTAATTGTTTGTGCTAAATCTCTAAATTTAATTTCTATTGTTTTAGCACAAAAAACTGTTTGGTATTGTTTTCCTCTTTTTCCTATATTTTTAATTTTTTTTATATCATGTTTAGCTGAAACAAATAGACATCCCTTTGATTTACCTGAAGCTGAAGCTGAATTAGTTTCTGGATATAATGTTGAATATTCTGCAATGGGTTTTGCATTATTTTTTTTAGGTGAATATGCAAATATGTTATTAATGAGTAGTTTAACAACTATCTTATTTTTAGGTGGTTGGTTAGCTCCTTTTCCATTTAGTATTAAATTTATTAATTTCTTACCAGGATCTTTTTGGTTTAGTATTAAAGTTTGTTTTTTTGTTGTTTTATTTGTAGTTGCGCGAGCGGTTTTACCTCGATATCGTTATGATCAATTAATGCGTTTAGGTTGGAAAATTTTTTTACCATTTACATTGAGTTGGTTTTTATATACTGCAAGTATATTAATAAGTTTTAATTGGTTAATTTAATTATGAGTATTTTAAATCATTTTATTTTTACTTTTTTTTTATTTTGTCTAGGATTATTTGGTATAATTTTAAATAGACAAAATATTATAATTATTTTAATGTCTATTGAATTATTATTATTATCGATAAATTTAAATTTTATTTATTTTGCAGTTTTAATTGATGATATAATAGGACAAGTTTTTTCACTATTAATTTTAACAGTAGCAGCTGCAGAATCTGCTATAGGTTTAGCTATTATGATTGTCTTCTTTAAATTATATGGAGATATTTCTATTTATAAAATTAATTTATTATCATTATAATATAAAATTTATTTTATATTATGATAATTATTAAATATAATAATTTATTATTATATTTAATATATATAATAATTTTTAATTTAAAAATTATTTCAAATTTTATACTTTTAATGTAAAAATTAATTGTAATATAAAAATCTAATATTTTTTAATTTTAATAATAAATTTTTTTTAAAATTATATATTCTTTAAGAAAAATAATAATTTAATTATTTTATTTTTCTTAAATATAAATAAAAAATATTTATATTTATTTTTGAATTTTTAAATTCAAAAAATACTTAATTTTGTATATATTAAAAAATAAAAGAAATCAATTTTAACAATATTATGACAATAACAAAATATATAAATAATCAATTCACTTTTTTAGATATGGCAGAACCTTGGCAATTAGGTTTTCAAGATCCAGCAACTCCAGTAATGGAAGGTATTATAAATTTTCATCATGATTTAATGTTTTTTTTAATTATGATTGTTGTATTTGTATGTTGGATGTTATTTAGAGTTATTACTCTTTTTGATGAAAAAAAAAATAAAATTCCAGCAACTGTTGTACACGGTGCTACTATTGAAATTATTTGGACTTCTATTCCAGCTTTAATTTTATTAACTGTAGCTGTTCCATCTTTTGCATTATTATATTCAATGGATGAAGTAATAGATCCTATTATCACTTTAAAAGTGATAGGTAGTCAATGGTATTGGAGCTATGAATATTCAGATAATTTAGAATTTTCAGATGAACCTTTAATTTTTGATAGTTATATGGTACAAGAAGATGATTTAGCAATAGGTCAATTTAGACTTTTAGAAGTAGATAATCGTGTAGTAGTTCCAACTAATAGTCATATTAGAGTATTAATTACAGCATCAGATGTTTTACATTCTTGGGCTATACCTTCATTAGGTATTAAATTAGATGCGTGTCCAGGTCGTTTAAATCAAACTTCAATGTTTATTAAAAGAGAAGGTGTTTTTTATGGACAATGCAGTGAAATTTGTGGAGTAAATCACGGATTTATGCCAATTGTTGTAGAAGCTGTTTCATTAGCAGATTATTTAACTTGGTTAAAAAATAAAATCAATTTTGATTTTAATATATAATAAAAATTTTTTATGATATTTAAAATTATTGGTATTATTTTTTTATTATTATTATTATTTACGGATATAAGACAAGTAATAAATAAAATTAAACAATTTTTTAATAAATAAAGTATTTCTTTATTTTAAAAAATAAAAAAATTAAAAAAACCAACGCTTTTTTTAATTTTTAAATAAAATATATAATTTTGCTTTTAAAAAAAATTAAAAAAAATATTTAAAA